GATCAACAACCAAACCACCCATTTTATCAAAAAGGAGCGCGGTCTTATTCAAATTCAAAGCGCTTCGTAATCTTCAACCAGTTCTGTGCTTCAATATAATTTCCCGGAGTAAGCGCTATAGCTTGTTTCCAATACTCAGCAGCTTGATCAAACCAAGCTTCCGCAATTTCCGAATCACCCTGTAGAATGGCCTGTTCTCCTCGGTCGGAATAGGCAGTTCCTTCCCCTAGAACCGTACTTGAGAGTTTCCTACCTCATACGGCTCAGAAATTGCTATCTGAATTTCCCCTATCTTAACTGAATTCGATTTTTGAAAAATCGATCCAATTTCTTTTTGGGTTAAGCAGAAGAAGTTAATTACCTAAGTTTCAAACCCTAATTTTGATCAATAATCAGTTTGATCTTTTCTCCCACCTTCAGAAGAATGAAGCATAGATAGACCTATAGCCTTCGTTCGAATTTTCTGAAAGGTAACTATCCCGGTTTCATATATGAAATTTCTATAGAATCCTTGAAAAAGACTTTTTCCCATAAGAAAGAAAAAAGAACTTACTATCTTTGGGATCTGATACTACACCGCTGCTTAATCCCTTAGTGGATCGGCTCTATTACATAAGCAGATTCCTAAATTTTGCCCCATATCATGGGATAAGTAAGCAGTTTTTTTTAGTTGTATCGACCTAGTCGCTCACTAATTGATCTTTACGGTGCTTTCTCTATCAATTTGAGAACTTTATCCATAGAGTAGTAGTATAGGCCATACTTTCTTCCTATTTTGATTCTCGTGAAGTGTCCTTCCTTCCTACAGCTGATAGGGCAAAATCGTTGTTTTGACGATCCCTATGTAGAAAGCCCTTTTTCTAGTATTTACTAGAAAATTTGATCCTTTCCTTTTTTTCTTTCTATAGTGGAGATAGTCGCACGTAATGACAGATCACGGCCATATTATTAAAAGCTTGCGGTAAAAAGGGGTTTCGTTCTAGTGCCCGGAAATAATATTCCAAAGCCTTTGTATGCTCTCCATTGCTTGTGTGTATAAGGCCTATGTTATAGAGTATATAACTTCGATCATAGGGATCAATTTCTAGTCGCGTAGCTTCATAATAATTCTGCAAAGCTTCCGCATAATTTCCTTCAGATTGAGCCAACATCCGTTACGGTCGTTCATTCTATTCAAAAAATCTCCGTTCCAAAACCGTACATGAGGTTTTCATCTCATACGGCTCCTCCCTTCTGTACATAGTACTAAGCGAAATAATCTATAGAATCAAAATAGAATTAGTCCCATCTCATTATGGACCGAAAGGGGCTGGTATTTTTCCAAGAAATCTCTAGCCAACCTTCCCGCAAGAGGTTTTTCTTAACACCAATGAATTCTATTAATGCTAGAGTAAAACGATAGCTCCAAGAATTTCTTTGTTCTCAACGCCTCCTATTTAGAGGAATTAGCCACTTCAACGATCTTTGATGGTTATAGGGGTATCCAAAGTACAAACCTGATGGTTGTTTGTTATCCCAACCATTCTTCCCAGCCCTGATACCGATCAGGAAAGGGCTAATTTCTAACAAAGTTTTTCTCTTGTTGATTGCTATTTCTAGGTGTAGTGCTTTTCTCCCCTATGCTGCCTATTGGTACTAGTAGAGTAGGATTGGCCTGTAATACATAACCTATCCTGTAGGTGTAACCTTTCGCTCAATACTCAAATGTACAATTGAAGCATCCGAGGCCGCATCAATCGAGGATACACGACAGAAGGAATTGTTAGTTCACCTCACCTTCCCCAAGCGTGGGTTTCCTTTAAAAATTGTGTTCTCTATATCCGAACCCCTTTCTTTCTCATAAGACTGAGGTGTAGGTAGGGCTAAAAAAAAACAAAAAAAAAGAATCAAATCGCACCATCTCTATAATAAGTAAATGCCTTTTTTTCCCCTGAGGTTGTCGGAATTATTCGCAATAAAATATTGGCTACAATTGAGGAGGTCTTATCAATGAAATTTCCATTTATACGGGATCTAGGCATAATTCCCAACCCATTCTATATAGAATTGTTTCCATTCCTTCACAAAATAACATAAAAACAAACACATTTGATTCTTATAAATGGATCCATCCATATGCTCTAAATCCATATGCTCTAAAAGGATAGGAGAGGTATGGATTTTCCGCTCAGCTCAAATTGTCTCCTTTTCTTTCTGTTTGGACAAGAGGAGATATTAAATATTTTACTAAGATTGGATTTCATTCCACTTTCCTATTTCTCAACAATAACTTCTCTCATCAGCTATTTTTCGTTTTCAAAGTAATTAATGGTCTCATACCCCATTTTAGATTTCGATTGTATGGCGTAGCGTACCTTATGCAAACAGAATTCTAGGGTTTCCTTATTTTATTATGGAATTAAGAAGAATTCTTCCATTCTCTTTTTCTTTGGTTTGGGGAAAACCCAAACTAAAACTTTTCTAGGGAGCGAAATTCCTAGTAAAAAAATCCTGGATCCTTCCACTTAGATGAAAAGAAATTTTTCCAATAGAACTATGGAACCCCTGAGCGGTTGCGGTTGTACCTGGACTGCAGGAATAGGAAAACTCGCTATTCACTCAGTTTATTTTCCATAATAAGATTATGTAGGAGAGATGGCCGAGCGGTTCAAGGCGTAGCATTGGAACTGCTATGTAGACTTTTGTTTACCGAGGGTTCGAATCCCTCTCTTTCCGTTTCTCTTAATTCATCAACGTTAACGATCACAATGTATCAAATCAAATAACAATTTATTCCAGCAATAATACCCTTATTTAATAGAAATTCTCTATAGCAAATTACTCTGGTATGTAAAATAAACATAGAGAAAAGAACAAAAAATAAAAAAGGATCCTAGGGTTAATCCATTTCTCTTAGTTGAATGGGAAAATACGAATTAAGGGCCTTAGGTCGATTTAGTTCGGGGAAAGGGGAATAAAATTCTATGAACCTTTCTTTTTTTCGTTAAGTTCAAGTCTGACGAGAGTAATATTCTACAACTAACAACTCATTTATTTTGAGACCGACCCACTTCCTATCTAGGATTTTTTTTACTAGTCCTTTATATTCCAATGTGTCAATCGCCAAATGCTTTGGCAATTTACCCGGATCGGATGAAACAATAGAATTTTGAACCAGGCCTTTTGATCTTTGATTATCCTTCGTAGTAATAATATCTTGGGGTTTGCAACGAAAACTGGGTATATTGACTATACGACCATTAACTAAAATATGTCTATGGTTGACTAATTGGCGGGCCCCAGGAATGGTTGAAGACATACCCAATCGAAAAAGGATATTATCCAAACGCATTTCAAGTAATTGTAGTAAAACCTGACCTGTTGACCTTTTTGCTTTTCCAGCGATATGTACATATCTAAGTAATTGTCGTTCTGTCAGACCATAATGAAAACGCAATTTCTGTTTTTCTTGAAGACGGATACGATATTGCTCTTTTTTTCCAGAATGGAATTTTTTTTTCAGATTACTTCCGGATTTAGGCGTTTTTCTAGTGAGTCCTGGTAAAGCTCCCAGACGGCGTATTTTTTTTAAACGAGGTCCTCGATAACGGGACATGAAGACTCCTTTTTTATTTTATTGAAATTAAATTTTACACAATTAATTTCATTGTATTTACATTACAGAATACATCGAAATTAAAACTGAATTAAACTAAAGGATAAACAGAGTAGAATCTACTAAAGTACCACAAAAAATGGAATTTCATCAACATCCGTATTTTTTGTATATATATTATTTATTTTATTGTTTTGTATCTAGCAAAATTGTAACGTAGAACAACATAATAGATCCTGGATTCTCCATTTAATTAGGAGAAAAAGAGAGATTCTTGCTCATGGAACATCGATAGAGAAAAAAAAAGCCGACTATCGGATTTGAACCGATGACCCTCGCATTACAAATGCGATGCTCTAACCTCTGAGCTAAGTGGGCTTACATAACAGAAATAGTGTAACAAATAGAAATATGTGTAACAAATAGAAATATGTATAGTATAGGAAATCTGTAAAATGTCAGATCTTAGTTATTAATCTTAGCTATTAACTAGTTCGAAATTTGAAGTTCTACTTAGAAAAAAATACTAGAACTTCATAAAGATAAAGTTAGCTTGATATGCTTAACTAGAGGATATCCTTAAATAAAATTATAGAATTTATTGAACTTTCTTTTTATTTCTCTAATTCGCAAATCTATTTTGCTAATGGAATAGAATCTATTCCAATTTCTATATTGAATTGGATTTCAGATATTTTCAATTTGATATAGCTCGGACGAATAATCTAATACATAGAAAAGAATAATATATATGAAAGATATAATAAAGAGAAAATAAGAATTTCTTGGCATTTTCATTCGATCATTATAAAAATTTTTTGAGATATTTTGTTTTTTTTATTTGTTAATAATTTAATAATTAATATTTCACTAAGGAGAACATAGAATCATAGCAAATGAAATGGTTAACTCTGATTAGAAAAAAAAGAATGAATATCAAGCGTTATAGTATGATTTTGAATACCCTAAAAAGGGAAGGCGGGAGGTGTGGGAGAGAAAAAGTTTGAGATATATTGATTGGGATTGAATTGCAAATACATCAATGATAGAATCAATTCAATTCTGAATTGCAATAAGCAAGCTGGGTCTCTCAAATAGAGTCGAACTGCTAGACTACGTCTAGTAATGAATTCAACGATTTCAAAAAAAAACTAAGAAATGGATGAAATTACACAAGGAATCCAGGTCTCAAAGAAAAATAAAATGGGGATATGGCGAAATCGGTAGACGCTACGGACTTAATTGTATTGAGCCTTGGTATGGAAACCTGCTAAGTGGTAACTTTCAAATTCAGAGAAACCCTGGAATTAAAAAAGGGCAATCCTGAGCCAAATCCGTGTTTTGAGAAAACAAGTGATTCTCGAACTAGAATCCAAAGGAAAAGGATAGGTGCAGAGACTCAATG